CATGGATATAGTAAATCTCGCTTGGGCTGCTTTAATGGTAGTCTTTACGTTTTCCCTTTCACTAGTAGTATGGGGAAGGAGTGGACTCTAGAAGTACTACTAATTGAGTTTAGGAACTAAACAGTATCACTTGTTTTTATAGATCGTTCGCCAAAGTTTTTTTTATTTTAAATTTCACTATTTCAATTTAAAATTTTATTTTTAAATTGAAATAGAAATGAAAAATATCTTCATTTCGAAATTCTCTTGGATTTTAGTTGAGTAATGTATTCTATGAATAATACTCTTTCAATCAAAGAAATATTTCAATTATTTCCGTGTTCGTATTTTGAAAGTAAAAAAAGTAAAAGGAATACAAATGGTAGGAAATTTATTCCAACTGAATTCTTGAAATTTATTCCAACTGAATTCTTCATAAATTTTCTATTTCGATGAACTGACTCTTACCAAAGTTAGATATGGACCATGAGGAAGAACGGAACTTTTTTTTTTATTTTGTTTACCTCTTTACTGTTCAAAGATCAAAGAGAAAACTATTCGGTTATTCCATTACGTGGATACACATTGGGAAACAACATAGTAGTTGTCCAACGAGATACTGCACATCCTAAAATATTGTCTTGGGCGAGTCACATATTGCGCCGCTTGTTTTAGTTTTACTATTTTAGAAATTTTATTTATGTTTTGCTTGTTTTATTGAACCCATTTCATATCATGGTTCAAACGTTAAAAGTCGACGGGTTTTACTAATCCTTTTCGAAATCCGAAGAAGTCATTGATTCTTTCGATCGGGATTCATATTGAAAATAATCAGAAATCTAGGAATTCGAATCGTAAAAGTAGCTTTCGATTATTTCAAATTAATTTAATTGAAATCAACACAAATTAAATACAAATAGATAAAGTAAAGAAATAGAATTGGGATACTATATAATATACATTATCACTATATATATTATATATACGTAATTAATTATATATACGTAATTAAATCGATTTCTATATATAGAAAAGGAATATGATGATACTATTGTAGATTGATCTATATTAATCTATATTAAATTAACCCGCATTACAATACAACTTTATACACTACAATAACAATACTAGATAGTATGGTAGAAAGAAATATCTGAATCTTTCTACCATACTATCGTATCTCATAGAATACGACTGATTCTAGTCTGCCCATTTCATTTAAGACGCGAAATTTTTATCCTTTTCTAATTTTTATCCTTTTCTTCTCTGCAATTATTGATAAGAAATAAAAAATCAAGTTTAATTCAAATTAATCACCTTGGCTGACTGTTTTTACGTATATTATAAGTAAAAAAGCAGTAGGAACTAGAATAAACAGTGCAGTAGCAATAAATGCGAGAATATTTACTTCCATAATCTCATTGTTTAATTTTTCTTTAATTCGCAATAACTCGGGAGTTAATCCCATAGAGATAATAAATCTTTCGCCTGTAAATTCAATGGGATGCATTACATCTCGATGATATCGAATCGGATCAATATCATGAATAACAATATCGGAGCTATCAAATCGATTCATCGTCAAGAATTGAATAGTATAACATAGGACGATCTTTTATCCATACTGAACTCAAAATTTGATTCCCGATACAATCAATAATTCCTTTATTTATTTATCATTCTTTTCCATTCTTTCTTTTCTATAACCTACCGCCCTCTTTGTACAATCATCTGATGAAGTATCATCTAACCGCCTTTCCACTTACCATTGGTTCGAAACAAACCCCAACAAACAATAGAAGCTCAATGAAAAAAAAGGAAGGAGCTAAGTTATAAACTCCTTTTTTTAATGATCAAATCTTCTTGGAAAACAAAAGAAGTATGATAAAGACGAGTACAAATTCCGGTATAAAAAAATCGAATATTCCATCAAATTCACTATTTTTTTATATATTTATATATAAATTTAAAAAGTTTGTTCTTTCAAGGAAAAACCCTTATAAAAAAAAAAAAAATTCATTACCTCGCTAATAAAAAAGTGATCCTTGTTTGATCTTTATTTTTTGAATATCCTCTTTCATTGGATTAGGAATGGGACGCATATATCAAAAGCTCAATGCGAAATTTGAATGAGATAGATTATTTCAAATTAGTAAAATTTGAAATTGAGGTTACACAAAATAGGGCCCGAAAAGGATATACTTTTATTTTAATCTTAAAAAAAAAGTATTCTATACTATTCTATACACAGTAACTATGTTCAATTTATTTTATATTGTACAAATTCCATTTATGTATGTACTCCCGGGAAACATACAATACTCTACTCTATTTCATATTTCACAGATCGGGAGTAATTGAAAAAGCCAGACCCAGTACAGTACGGTATCCCGTGGAATCCTGAATCTGATGCTAATAATATAATAATTGTACTAATCCACATATGCCTCTCTCCCATCAATCGAATCGGTACTAGTCGAAGAAATGGAAATTCCCCCATTTGGTTGATGATAAATGTGAA